AATTCAAAATAAAAATGAAAACCATCAAGTTTCAAGTTGTCGCGAATGCCTAAATTTTCTAGGATCAAGGAAATAGGGTTTTGTCGTTATAGAACACAGGATTCGAAGAAAACAATGATAATAGATACGAATAGAACGGGAAAAGGAAAGAAAAGGAAAAAGGGGGGTAATAAAAAAGAGTAGAGAAAGGTTATCCAAAGTTATATACAAATAACTGCCCCCCTTTTTTGTATTTCCTTAATCCTTAATTGAATTTCGTTTGATTAGAATAAAGTTCCTTAAAAACCCCCACCCTTTTTAAAATATCCTGAACAGTTCCTGTAGGTTGAGCCCCTTTTTCAAGGAAATAGAGAATGGCGGGAACATTTAAATAAGTTTGATTCTTTATCGGATCATAAAAACCTACTTTCTGAAGATCTTTTCCTTCTCTTCGAGATCGAACATCAATTGCAACGATTCGATAGACGACTCATTGAGATAGATGTAGATGAACAATACACCCCCCCTAGAAACGTATAGGAAGTTTTCTCCTCGTACGGCTCGAGAAAAAAAGAATTGGATTTGAAGTTTTATTTATGGTATGGAATTCCAATAAATTCCATAAATGACAAAAGGTTCTATAAAATCATCAAATCAATTAGACTGGAGTTTAAGTCTGTTTTTTCTTCTTCTTTCCTAAAAAAAACCATTCTTACTCATAACTCAAGTTAGATAACTCTCAAATAATTCAAAAGAGAATCTTTCGTTTATTGAGTGGTCTTTACCCCCTTTTTTGTTTGTCTCGGTTAAAATCTATTTGGATTCTTAAGTCTGGCCCAGTTAGTGAGACGATTAAAACGGTGTTTCCTTGTTCTGGGATCCTTTATCTTTGTTTTAAATCATTGGGTTTAGGCATTACTTCGGTGCTTCTTAATCCTTTCAAAATGGCAGCAACATACCCCTTTTTTTGATTTCCTTCTATCAAAGAATCCTACGGACAATAGATTCCCGCGTGATACACTTTGGATCGAAAGGGTTTGATTAATTCCAAGAAATTTTCCTTTTGAATTGGAAACTTGCTCGAATGGGATCCCTTCCATTTCTATATCGAAGATATATTCACGAAGTTGCTCCAATTTATTGATTTGCATTAACCCTAGATTCTTGTCCTGAGAAATGAATTAATACTTTCTACTCGAGCTCCATCGTGGACTATTTAGGTTACCAACAGATGTCGAAGCCAAGAGCACCTTCATTCCTATAGAAATCGAAAATGGTGGATATAAGAAAGAATCCACAATGGATCATGTCCTTCAAGTCGCACGTTGCTTTCTACCACATCGTTTCAAACGAAGTTTTACCATAACATCCCTCTAATTTGGAACCAGTATGGAATTGATTCAATTATGGAATCATGAATAGTCATTGGTTTGTAGACATCGTAATCTATATCCCTTTGTTCTATAATGTTCGTTAGAATATAGAAGAGAGATTTTATATATAGCTATAGATATTTTATATATAGCTATAGATCGGTAAATAAAGAATATAGCTATAAATCGGTAAAGAGGTTTCTGAATAAGTTTTAGCAAGTCCTCTTAATTTAAAATGAAAAAGAATTTCTATTTAATAATAGATTATGATTATAGATTAAAGGTTAGGGTTAAATATTTGTTAAATATTTTCATTTTTAAATTTAAAATCGAGGGGATCAAAAACCTTTTTCACAAAAATAGAATAAGAATAGAAGGATACATATACGTTAAACATTTCCTCATTTTTTATTATTTTGTTTAAGCTGTGTAGTTCAGCAAGATTTCGCTAATCGAATCTTGCCATACATAATAGAATATCCATACATAATAGAATAGAAAGTGAATATAAAGAGAATAAAAGATATAAAACAAAAAAATCCCCTCTTAAGTGTTAGATAAATTTACAATTATTTATTAGGGCCAAACACGAAATACTTATTCAAAGAAAATACATCGGATTCGGATAGATATATAATTACATAATTACATATATAATTTTATTTTTGTTAATGCAATTCAGGCAGACACAGAAATTTGAATATCTTCGGTTAATGTATTCGCCCCCGGGGTACTACAGCACTAATGGGACATAAGAGAAAAAAAAATGGGAATTATGATCGGGGATGCGGACTGTCTAGGTACAAATCCCAACAAGTCCAAATTAAGTTGCTCCTTTTTTTATTTTAGTCTAACCCCTTAGGAGAATTCATCCTATCGACTTTGAATGAATTTCATTAGTACAAAAATAGTTAGAATTAAGAAATCTATGTAAAAATTCCTAAAAATATAGTTTCTAGGATACGAAATAATAGATAGGATCCTTGAAAATCCAAATATTGATAAAATAGAAAATCAATATGGGACGGAATGCTTTTCTAAATAACGAACTTCCCGAAACAAGATGGGATTGGGCATAGGATGAAAAGACCCCCTTTTTTAAATTCCAACTCTTGGAACCCATGTTCCCAATTTAGCTGGATCAGAAA